CAGTCGGTAAATAAATAAAAAAAGGATTCTAAAATTAAATATTAAAATAAAGGGTGGGTCAACAAACTTATTAGATACCCGACTTGATGGTATCTAATAAGTTCTACCTACTATTGGATTTGAACCAATGCCTCCCGCCGTATGAAAGCAGTACTCTAACCACTGAGTTAAGTAGGTAATTTCGAATCCCAAAGAGAACAAAAAGAAACCCTCATCCCATCGCTGGATTATAAAGATAATATTCCATATAAGCAATACCGATTTTAGAGAATATAATAGTCATCTTGACTAGAAAATCTCTCCGGGATAAAATAGAGATCACAAGCACTAAGGGGGGCTATAGCTCAGTTGGTAGAGCACCTCGTTTACACGCGCGCCAATGTTGTTCGGGGAAGTCCATTTTAAAATGATATAATAAAGGGATCTTTTTTTTAGTTATGTCTTACTCCATAACTTTGAGGGAACCATAGCCGGACAAAGGAACTGTGTCCGATTTAGTTGGGTGGGCACCCATTTAGGTGCCAAACAGACTCCAGGAGATATTGATAGGGTGAATTGCTAGCCTCTTCAATGTTAGGCCTAATGAAATGAGGATAAGGACCTCAAAAAAATATCTTTTCCATTATCTGAACTTTAAGGTGTATCAAGTTTCATATTTGATTTTGAAAGGGTAGAGACTTCATTTCACTTAGGATGATCTAGACCATAGGCAGACCTACGTCAAGATAACCCCCCCGCTCTTGAAATGAAACACTTCGGTAGTGCTCCCGGATCATAATCTCAAAAAATGAATCGGAGCACAAGGAGCCCTTTCTTTTTCTTATTTTTCTTTCAAGAAAAAAGATGGGAGACTTAGGAAAAAAATGCGGGTTGGGTCTTTGAAATAGTTCAGATCATTTTGATATTTTAGAATTAAGTAGTTTGATCTGTTTTACCGAGAAGGTCTACGGTTCGAGTCCGTATAGCCCTATAACTTCTAGTTAACTTCTATTCTATATTCTATTTTCTAATTTGAATTTCTTCATTATTGTTTTTTGTTTGGAACTGACCGTTTGTTGTTGTGAAATCGGACTCAGGACCCAGTCAAGATTAAAAAAATAGAAACTTCGGTAAATGCTTTAGAAACATATGCCTAATAAAGAACATATTTAAATTAGCCTATTCATGCTTACTATAACTAGTTATTTTGGTTTTCTAGTAGCAGCTTTCACTATAACCTCAGCCCTATTTATTGGTCTGAACAAGATCCGACTTATTTAAATTTCAAAAAAATAAAAGAAAAAGGAATTTTTGAAATGAACAATTAGGTCAAAAAAATATTTCTTTTCAAAGAAAGATTTATGTGGTGCGGGATTCCGTGTCCGTTTAGTCTAGAGGGACTTACAGTTACTTGTCGAACCAATTATAAATTCATTGTAAATTCTCGGTCAGTGAGATTCATGTCAATTTGGTGTTTAGATATTACCTATTTTTTTATCCTTTCAAACAAATTTAAATGATAGAAGTTTTTTTATTTGGAATCGTGTTAGGTCTAATTCCTATTACTTTGGCTGGCTTATTCGTAACTGCATATTTACAATACAGGCGGGGGGGTCGGTTGGACGTTTGATTAATTAAACGTTATTTTTTATATGCTCCCTGAATTCTCAAAAAGTCAATTTAAGATTCAGATAAGAAGACAAAAATCACGCTCTGTAGGATTTGAACCTACCACATTGGGTTTTGGAGACCCACGTTCTACCGAACTGAACTAAGAGCGCTTTCTTATCAGATATGCCCACTTTGAAGCGATCTCAATGGATCTCCTCTTACTGCTCAAAGTAACGGTAAGAAGTAGGGATGACAGGATTTGAACCCGTGACATTTTGTACCCAAAACAAACGCGCTACCAAGCTGCGCCACATCCCTTCAATTGTTCCACAGTTTCACTGTCTTGTTTTCCATCCTCCATTTATATATTTAATCTTTCATTTTTAGGAGCATTTCGTCTAATAAAATCTTCTATTAAAAGGAATTTATTTTTGAATTTTCTATAAATTCATATATTATCTACAAAATATACAAACAAAATATAAAAAAATGAGCATTTTTGGGAAATGCTCGGTGTACATTTTGAATTAGGAATTTATGAAATCGGGGTACAACTAATGTAAATGTATCCGAGAATCGAGAATTCAATATTCTAGATCATTATATATAATATATTAGATGCAGGATCTATGAATTCAAATTTTGTATGAAAGGTTTATAATTCATATAAATAATAAAAAAACTAAAAAGGGTAAAGGAGGTTTTTGATGCGATATTTTAAAACATATCTCTCCGCGGCACCAGTACTAAGTACGCTCTGGTTGGGGGCTTTAGCAGCTCTATTGATAGAAATAAATAGATTTTTCCCGGATGCGTTGACATTCCCCTTTTTTTAATTTGAGTTATTTATTTTCGACGGGAAGGAATGAAGAGAATAAGACTAGAGATACTATCAAATATCCATGAGTAAAACGCCTTTTTCTTTTTTAAGGGAGGAAACAGAAAGATTCAAGGTGGATGAAAGGTTCGGGATCAAGGTCGAATTCAAGGACTTTTTTATTATAAAATATTATAACTAAATATACTAAAAGTAAAATGTTGTGTGTGTGTGTTTTTTTTTATTATATTTAGAAGAAATTTGATTTTTCCTTAGTAACTTCTATTTTTATTTTATTTAGTTGTTTTGAATTGAGAGTTTAGTCAATCAAAAATAGAAAGGAGGTTCATGGCCAAGACTAAAAATGTCCGAGTAACGGTTATTTTGGAATGTACCAGTTGTGCCCAAAACAATGTTAATGTTAACAAAGTAGCAACGGGCATTTCCAGATATATTACTCAAAAAAACCGTCACAATACGCCTAATCGATTAGAATTTAAAAAATTCTGTCCCCGTTGTTACAAACATACGCTTCATGGAGAAATCAAAAAATAAATTTGTCTTTCATTGAAATCTATTAAGGAGGAGTAAAAAATAACGACATTATTTCGAATTTATTAATTTATATTTATAATTTATAAGAGTTTTTTTTTTCAAATTTACAACGAAAATGAATTTGAATTCAGAAAAAAAAAATATTCGGAATAAGTAATAGCCTAAACAAACAAACTATGGATAAATCCAAGCGACCTTTTATTAAATCCAAGCGATCTTTTCGTAGGCGTTTGCCCCCGATTAAATCGGGGGATCGAATTGATTATAGAAACATTAGCTTAATTAGCCGATTTCTTAGTGAACAAGGAAAAATATTATCTAAACGAGTGCATAGATTTACCTTGAAACAACAACGATTAATTACTCTTGCGATAAAACAAGCTCGGATTTTATCTTTGTTACCCTTTACTAAGAGGAAAGGCTTTGAAAGAAGCGAGTCGACCCCTAGAACTAATGCTTTGAAACCTAGAAATAAAAATAAACAAAATAATCAAACTCAATTTTGAAGTAAAAATAATAAAAATAAATAGTCTTCCTTCGCTTGAAGAATAATTTCAATCCGAACTCAAATTCAGATTAGTGTTTTGCTCGAAAAATCCATGAATCTATAGAAAAAATGAATCCTAAATCTTTTTTTATGGAACGTTTTTTACTAGAAATTTGTTCTCTTTTATCATATAAATTTAGACTCTCTCATCCCACAGTCCCGGAGTTCATTCTCCGGGAACTCTTTTTAAATTATTCCGTTCGATTCTTTAAAATCTACTTTATTTTCATATTTGTAGGATCCCGTTCGAAATCATATAAAGACATTTACTATTTGATATAGCTATTTGCGAAAGTATTTTACGGTTAAGAAGCAATTGGTTGTTGTACAGATCGCGTATTAATTTACTATAATTATAGTATATCCCCATTTCGCGAATTACTGCGTTTAGCCGAGTGATCCACAAACGACGAAAATCTCTCTTTTGTCTATCCCGATCCCGATCAGCTGAAACCAAAGCTCTGATTCCCTGTTGAGTAATAGTTCGAGTAAGTCTTGAATGAGCCCCCCGAAAACTTGAGGCAAAGAAACACATTTTTTTTCGCCGTCTCCGAGCTATAGATCCCCGTTTAATTCTGGTCATGGAATAAATGAAACTCTTTGGAATAACTGATTATTTATTGATTTGAGCTATTCTAATACTCTTTCTTCTATGTATTAATTAAGAATACTACTAACTACTACCAAAAACGGATTTATCCAATGTATAAAATCAAAATTCCAATGGCTTTTGCGGCTATAACCTTCCCAACCACGATTGTTATTTTTTTGTTTCGGTAGTGTACCACGAAAAATAAAAATAAAGAAAGACATAAGAAATTTTATTTTCCTATGTATCAAAAAGATAGATATAAAAGAATATAATTAGATAAAGCAATAGTGGGATTCCTTCGTTTCTATGGTTACTTCGTAAACGGTGAGGTCTTCTCTAGACACCGGAGTCCTTAACTTCATTTAATGAACTTTTATTGGGAACTTGTATAGTTCACATTATTTGGGACTCTACCCATGAAGTCTCCAGTAATAGGTCTTTCACAACGAGATCTACTTATAAAGTAACGGTATTTTTTAAGTATGAAAGTTAGCTGGGGTAGCTGGCCCTGTTAGTCCGTTCTTGGCAGAGTGGGGCCTAAAAATTTTTTTTTATTTCTCCGCTTAATGGATAACCTTTTGCTACCACTGGATAATTTATTCTCAGGTTACTTTGAGGTAATTGGATTTGCACCAATGGAAACCATAAACTTGAAACACAATAGCAAAGGATAGGGAGATTTTAGAGTTTTTTAAAATAATGAAAGGAGTTCCTTCTTCCATATATATATATACCCATTCATTCTCGGGTACTTACCATTGATGCTGGAAAAGGACTTTGTTTTTGTTTTTATTATGTGCCAGCTGATAATATAAACGAGTCGCACATACACCCTAGTACATGTTCCTCGACGCTGAGGGCACCCCCCAAGAGCGGGGGATTTCGTGACATTTTTGATGGGCTGTCTTGTATTTCTAATAAGTTGTTTAATAGTTGGCATCTTGAATCATTTAGATAATCTAATGGGCTGGTTTAGATTGATCCTAACCGACTGAAGAGGAATTCCTTTTATTTCCATGGAACATAGTGTCTATTCAACTCGGAGATCAAATCTAAAATAACGCATTTGAGCAAAATCCATATTCCTAAAAGCATTACAAGATCAACCCTTAGATGCAAGAGCAACCCCTACAACATCGACAATTCCATAAGATTGGGCTTCTGTTGCTGACAAAAAAACGTCTCGTTCCATGTCTTCGGCTATGACCCAGTCAGGTTTGCCGGTTCTTTGGACATAAACCTTTGCGAGGCTTTCACGCAGTTTCAACAACTCTTCCGCTTCCAAGATCGCTTCTACTGTTTGAGTCTCAAAAAAAGCACTCATAGGTTGATGGATCATTACCCTGATTATCTAAAAAATGTTCCCTTAGCTCGGCAAAGACAAACGATAGAATATAATTTGACAACCGTACGGGCATCTTTTGGGTATTGCATACGGCTAATAAAATGGACCCAGACCCCTCCCTTACATTGAATAAAGCTAAAATAGAATATATTCTAACCGGATGGGTAAATGATCAAATAGCCGCCCTTCCTTTCAGAAAAGTTTCAAATTATTATGATGGCCCCGTTGCTTTATATATTTAGATTTATTATTTTTCTGTCTATAGCAATCCCAGAGTTTATTTTTTGATCTGATCAAATAAGGAAAAGCCGTGTTTTTTTTACTATTTCCTAACATGACTTCATTTTCTTAAGTATCCCTGGTATAAAAATAAAAAAGGGTTTGTGACGCTGAACTGGACTCCCGAGAGATAAGATCACAAATTGGAAATACCTTTTAGTTCATACTCCTCTCTCGATACAGAATCAAATGTTTTGAAAAACAATAAAAAAATATTCATATCGAATTCGAAGTGCCATGCTATTATTACTTACTAGAATGTTGACATTCATATAATCATATAATGAAGGCATAGTCTTCCTCTTTTTTTTATAAAAATTTTTATCAAAAAAACCTCATTGGCGCCAAGCGTGAGGGAATGCTAGACGTTTGGTAATTGCTCCCCCGACTAGTAGAAAAGATCCCATTGAAGCGGCTAATCCTACGCATATTGTCTGGATATCCGGTCGCACAAATTGCATAGTATCATAAATAGCAAATCCAGAGATAATCCCTCCACCGGGAGAGTTTATAAACAAAAAAATATCCTTGGTCTCATCCTGGACACCAAGATATATAAAAAGACCAACAAGTTGATTCGCGATCTGACTCTCAACCACGTGAGCTAAAAAAAGACATCGTTCGCGATAAAGTCGGTTGATTAGGGGAATTTATTTCCCTTCGGAACCGTACATGTGCCTTTTGACACATACGGTTCAAGAAAAGTTTGAAAAAGAATCAATGTATAGATTCTAACCCGGTTCCCTTTTTCATAATTTCATAACAGGTTATTTCTTTTCTAACGTCTAGCGAAAATTTTCTCGGTTTTGAAATAAAGACGAACTCCATTTCTTTTTTCACTGTTTTATTAGAATAAATTAGAATAATAATAAAAAGGAAAGGGTTACTCAACTTCTCGCATGAACTTTTCATTGATGTATTTTTTTCATCGAGATCTAATCCAAATTCCGATGGCATTTTCTTGTTCCTGAATGAGTTTTTTTAGGTTTCTGCTCTCCTCCGGGTAAGGATTCGCCCAATTTGTATTTGTATATATAGGACAAATGCTATCATTGCCATTTCTTTTTTTATGAGTTTTCGGTTCTTTCAATTAATTTCATAGATTAGATATATCTATATATTTTTTTAACGGAGCCTTAATACTTCATTTTTTTAGTCCAACCAAGCCAACCATAATAAGCATAAGCACTCTTAATAAATTTCCCCAAAAAGCTCTCATTGCACTTCACGCTCCGAATTTTGGATGATTCCCTTCATTTATATAGGTGAACCGGGGGCTATCTCTATCGGGGGAGAGACCGGGTAAATCCCAAATGACTCAATATATCTGACAAGTCGCACTATATATCAATCCACACTCGACTTCTATCTCTGCGATATTGGAAACGTACTCTTGGAACACCAATGGGCATCAAATGAAAGAAAAAATATTTTAGATTTCAAAATTAACTTTGATCGGGAAACGTAAAAAGAAAAGAGGGTTGGATTGGCTTTGATAGTATCACATTGGTTTTTATCGTAATTATTTTCTTTTCTACATTAGATCGATTATATTTAGATATATTCTATATACTCTCAATAGTATACTATACTATTAATACTCTAAAAATTGCTAAATAAAAAAAGTCAGAAGAATGAAGGAAGAAAGTAAAATTATTACAAATTAGGGCCGTCTAATGATAAAAATGATAAATTAAGTGGGGACTCCAGCTGCTCGTATAAAAAGGTATAAACCCCCGTTGCGTATTGGTACTTATCGAGTATAGAATAAATCTGCTTATCTTTGGGTCCTACGAACATAAAATTTCCATTATTAGCAACAGAATAGAACAAATAAGAACCCTTGCTCTGAAAAAATCCGCGTATAGTATTTTACTCTTTTCCAATGCAATAAAGTTACGCAGTGTCTTTAATACTTTAAGAAAGGGGTATTTCCATGGGTTTGCCTTGGTATCGTGTTCATACCGTTGTCTTGAATGATCCCGGTCGGTTGCTTTCGGTTCATATCATGCATACAGCTCTGGTTGCTGGTTGGGCCGGTTCGATGGCTCTGTATGAATTAGCCGTTTTTGATCCTTCTGACCCTGTTCTTGATCCAATGTGGAGACAGGGTATGTTCGTTATACCCTTTATGACTCGTTTAGGAATAACCAATTCATGGGGAGGTTGGGGTATCGCAGGCGGGACTGTAACGAATCCGGGTCTTTGGAGTTACGAAGGTGTAGCTGGGGCACATATTGCGTTTTCTGGCTTATGCTTTTTGGCAGCTATCTGGCATTGGGTCTATTGGGATCTAGAAGTATTTTATGATGAACGTACAGGAAAACCTTCTTTGGATTTGCCCAAGATCTTTGGAATTCATTTATTTCTCTCAGGGGTGGCTTGCTTTGGGTTTGGTGCATTTCATGTAACTGGTTTGTATGGTCCCGGAATCTGGGTATCTGATCCTTATGGCCTAACAGGAAAAGTACAACCTATAAAGCCAACGTGGGGTGCCGAAGGTTTTGATCCTTTTGTTCCAGGAGGAATAGCCTCTCATCATATTGCAGCGGGAACATTGGGCATATTAGCGGGTCTATTCCATCTTAGTGTCCGCCCGCCACAACGACTATACAAGGGATTGCGTATGGGAAATATTGAAACCGTCCTTTCCAGTAGTATCGCTGCCGTCTTTTTTGCAGCTTTTGTGGTTGCCGGAACTATGTGGTATGGTTCGGCGACTACCCCGATTGAATTATTTGGGCCCACCCGTTATCAATGGGATCAGGGGTACTTCCAACAAGAGATATATCGAAGAGTTAGTGCTGGGCTAGCAGAAAATCAAAGTTTATCAGAGACCTGGTCTAAAATTCCGGAAAAATTAGCTTTTTATGATTACATTGGCAATAATCCAGCAAAAGGAGGTTTATTCAGAGCGGGCTCAATGGATAACGGGGATGGAATAGCAGTTGGATGGTTAGGCCACCCTATCTTTAGAGATAACGAAGGACGTGAACTTTTTGTACGCCGTATGCCTACTTTTTTTGAAACATTTCCAATCATTTTAGTAGACGGTGATGGAATTGTTAGAGCTGATGTTCCTTTTAGAAGGGCAGAATCAAAATATAGTGTTGAACAAGTAGGCGTAACTGTTGCGTTCTATGGCGGCGAACTCAATGGCGTTAGTTATAGTGATCCTGCTACGGTGAAAAAATATGCTAGACGTGCTCAATTGGGTGAAATTTTTGAATTAGATCGTGCTACTTTGAAATCCGATGGTGTTTTTCGCAGCAGTCCAAGAGGTTGGTTTACTTTTGGGCATGCTTCATTTGCTTTGCTCTTCTTTTTCGGACATATTTGGCACGGTGCTAGAACTCTGTTCAGAGATGTTTTTGCTGGTATTGACCCAGATTTAGATGCTCAAGTAGAGTTTGGGGCCTTCCAAAAACTTGGAGATCCAACTACAAGACGACAAGGAGCCTAAATATAAAATTTATCACATTACTTTATGTGACTTGTCCTCGGTTTTACTTTTGTTCGTTCTTCAAGGGATTTTAAATAAAAAAACAAACAGGTATGAAAGCTATAATTGGAAACCACGATCAAATTTATGGAAGCCTTGGTTTATACATTCCTCTTAGTCTCGACTCTAGGAATCATTTTTTTCGCTATCTTTTTTCGAGAACCGCCTAAAGTGCCAATGAAAAAGATAAAATGATTTTTAATTAAATTAACTTGAAGTAATGAGCCCTCCAAGGAGTCTCATTACTTCATCTAGTCTCCATGTTCTTCAAATGGATCTCTTAGTTGTTGAGAGGGTTGCCCAAAAGCGGTATATAAGGCGTACCCAGTAAAACTTACAAGTAAACCGGATAGAAAAATGGTGATTAGGGTTGCTGTTTCCATTTTATTCTTATTCTCTCATTTAAAGACTCCAGAGGATCTATGCTAAGATCGTTTATTTACAACGGAATGGTATACAAAGTCAACAGATCTCAATAAATAAAATATGATTTATGGCTACACAAACTTTTAATAAAGGTTCTATATCTGGTCCAAGACGAACTAAAGTAGGTAATTTATTAAAACCATTGAATTCGGAATATGGTAAAGTAGCTCCCGGGTGGGGAACGACTCCCTTTATGGGTGTGGCAATGGGGCTATTCGCGGTATTTCTATCTATTATTTTGGAGATTTATAATTCTTCCGTTTTATTGGATGGAATTTCAATGAATTAAAATCTAGAAGAATAACAAAGTCCTTGCTTTTGAATCGAAAATGGATCTTTTTTAGCTC